GGAAAAAACAACTCGAAAAAAATCGATTGGAATAAATAAAAAAGTCCCCCAATGGTCATACAAATTATTCAGCGAGGTAGAACAACTCGGAAAAACTGCAACAACGGAAGAGGGGGAAGAGTGGATAGTAGATCATCAAATTCGCTCGAGGAAAGCGAAACGTATAGTTCTTTTTACGCAGGGTCCGGAGGAAGCAGAGAATGCCGACCCTAGTATCAAAACTATGACGAAGCCTGATGAAATAGAAGAAGTGGATATGATAGATTATCCCTATGAAGCGGATTTTCGTCGAGACATAATCACAGGTTCTATGCGTGTTCAAAGACGTAAAACCCTTACGGGGAAAATGTTTCCCTTATATCCGTATTCCCCACTTTTTTTCGACAGGGTAGGATTTTCTTGGGATGTTCTTTTCGAACCATTCATATTATCAGTAATTGAGATTTACGACCTAATACAAGACATTTTTAGAAAGGGTATAAAAGGAAGCGTAGCAATAAAGAGGTTGAAAAAACAAAAAAAAATGTACATGGAGGAAAACAAAAGCTACGAAGAAATTCAAAAAGAAGTCAATGAAATGGAAAAGGGGCGGGACGGGCAGACGGAAATGGAACGAATAGAAAGGACACGAGAAAGAATATCAGACCTCTATGATATCCTTATTTATGCTCATGGAATAAGAGCTTTTATTTTACTAATTCAGTCGAGGCTTAGACAATCTATTGTATTACCTTCGTTGATACTAGCTAAAAATATTGTCCGTTTCTTATTACGCCAAGAGTCCGAGTGGGAGCAGGATATAAGGGAGATGAATAGAGAAGTGTATGTTATATGCACCTATAATGGTATGCCAGTACTAGAACCAGGAAGAAACGGAATTTTTCCTCAAAACTGGGCCACAGAGGGTATACAAATAATGATACGATTTCCTTTCCGTCTGAAACCTTGGCACCGATCTAAGATACGACCTTCTCGTAGGGATCAAAATGTAAAGCAGGAAAGTCCTGCTGCTTTTTTAACGATTTGGGGACTGGAAACTGACCGTCCTTTTGGTTCTCCTCTCGTAGGACTTGGTATTTTGTTTTGTTATTATTTTGGACCCCCTTTGAAAAAACTCCAAAAAGCAATTAGAAAATGGAGTTTTCGAGTTCTAAAAAGTTTCAAAGAAAGAACAAAATTATTGTTTCTAAAGGTCCCAAAAGAACCAAAAAAATTGAGAGAGGATTCGAGTGAAATAAAAAAAGATTCTATAATCAATAATAAGATTATTCATGAATCATCCATTCAAACCCGATCTATGGATTGGACAAATTATTCACTGACAGAAATCAAAATGAAAGATCTGACTGATAGAACAAGCACAATCAGAAATCAAATAGAAAGAATTACAAAAGACAAGAAAAATGGATTTCGAACTCTAAAGATAAATATTAGTCCTAACAAAACAAGTTATGGTGCTCAAAAATTAGCATCACTCAAAAATCTTTTTCAGATATTAAAAAGAAGAAATGATCGATTAATCCGTAAATCACATTATTTTTTAAAATGGATCGTGGAAAGGATATACACGGATATCCTTCTAGAGAGCTTTCCATATATCATTAATCGTCTTACTAATAGTCTTTATAGGCCCATGATCATTATCAAACTTTTTCGTAAATTCAAAAAAAAATATATTTTTGATACAAAAGAGAAAAAGATAATTGAGCGTCTTTCAACTATACAAAAAAAACTTTCACCTTCTCGTATTCGTCATAAGATTCAGACGAAGTCGGGGGTTTCTTTTAAATTATCCCTCGTGTCACAGGCCTATGTATTTTACAAATTATCACAAACCCAGGTTATTAACTTGTATAAGTTAAGATCTGTCCTTCAATATGACGGAGCATCTTTATTTCTTAAGAATGAAATAAAAGATTATTTTCGAAGACAAGGAATAATTTCTTCCGAATTAAAGCATAAGAAACTTCAGAATTCTGGAATGAATCAATGGAAAAATTGGTTAAAGAGTCATTATCCATACGATTTCTCTGAGCAAAAATGGTCTAAATTAGTACCGCAAAAATGGCGAAATATAGTCAATCAACATTGTAGGGTTGAAAATCAAAATTTAATCAAACGGGATTCGTCTGAAAGAGAGGAAAAGGTTTCGTTATTGCTAAATAAAAACGATCATTTTCAAAAAATGTATAGATATGATCTTTTAGCATATCAATCGATTTATTATGAAGATAAGAAGGACTCATATAATTACAACATACATAAACCGAAATTTGTTGATATGGGGGCGAGTATCCCTATTACTAATTTTATAAGAAAAGACTATTTTATGTATATAAAAAATCCCGATAGAAAATATTTTGATACGAAAGGTCTTTTTTATCTCAAAATTAATAAAGATAAAGAAATCAACCCATCCAATCAAAGGGGTTTCTTTTCTTTTTTTGATTGGATGGGAATGAATGAAGAAAGACTAAATCGTCCTGTATCGAAGCCGATACCTTGGTTATTCCCACAATTAGAGTTATTTTTAAATGTATATAAAATGAAACCGGGGTTTATACCAATTCATTCACTTCTTTTTCATTTTAATGAAGATGTTAGTCAAAATAAAAATATCACTAAAAATAAAAAAGGGGATCTTCTACTATCAAATGAAAAAGAAAAAAAATATTTTGAATTAGAGAATCAAGAAGAAAAAAAACCCATAGGTCAAAGAGATCTCGCATCAGATGCCCAAAACCGAGGGAACCCTGAATCTGTTCTCTCAAACCAACAAAAATATATGGAAGAACTTTATACGAAATCAGATATGAAAATGGGTAGAACGAAAAATAAATCCAAAAGCATTTGGACTTGGGAAATAGACTTAGATGCGTTCATGAAAGGATCTTTTGCTTTGCAATTGAAATGGCTGCTGAGTCCTTTGACTATGGAATTATTCGATTATGCGCTGTCCGTACTTGAATGGGAAAAGGAAAGCAGAATGACAACAAAGTTTGGTTTCGGCTTTATTAAGAAGGAGGAGTTAACTCTGGATCCAATGCTAATCCGGGATTTGAATCTTTCAAAAATCCTAAAAGAGGGAATATTTATTATCGAACCCGTTCGTATACCTGTAAAACATAATGTAGAATTTCTTATGTATCAAACCATAAGGATTTCTTTGGTTCATGAGATTAAACAAAAAAATAATCAAAAAAGATACAGAGAAATTATGGATAAGAATCATTTTGAGGAATCGATTGCAAGACACCAAATGATGACGAAAAATAGAAACAAAAATCATTATGATTTGCTTGTTCCTGAAAATCTTTTATCGTCTAGACGGCGTAGAGAATTGAGAATTCTAAGTTGTTTCAATTCAAGGAATAGTAATTGTGTGGATAAAAATGCAGTATTTTGCAATGGGAACAAGGTAAAAACCTGCGGTCAATTTTTGGATGAAAGCAAAGATCTTGATAGAGATAAAATGAAATTAATTAAATTAAAATTCTTTCTTTGGCCCAATTATCGATTAGAAGATTTAGCTTGTATGAATCGCTATTGGTTTGATACTAATAATGGTAGTCGTTTCAGTATGTTAAGGATACATATGTATCCACGATTGAAAATTGATTGATGATACAATTGTCTTATATATCCCCTACCCTATATATCGGGTGAATAAATAGCTGCGCATATGCCTTGTCTTACATCCTTTTTTGATACATGAATACTAATTCAATGACGTATCAATTAGATCATAAAATGAATCAATAAGGAAATTCGGATTGATTATTGTGTATACCAGATCAAAATACCTCGCATTATTATTACTGATCAGTCAAATTCATATTCGTAAAATAAAAATAGTAAATTAATAAAAAAATTGACGAAATATTTATATGGATAAATATAGTTATGCCAAAAAATGAATTCATCTCGGTTATTTCGCAAGAAGAAAAGAAAGGGTCTGTTGAATTTCAAGTATTTTGTTTCACCAATAAGATACGGAGACTTAGCTCACATTTGGAATTACACAAAAAAGACTATTCATCTCAGAGAGGTCTACGGAAAATTTTGGGAAAACGTCAACGACTTTTGGCTTATTTTTTAAAAAAAAATAGAGTACGCTATAAAGAATTAATCAGCCAATTGAATATTCGAGAGATAAAAAAACGTTAATTTGAACAATTATTTTCTTTGATTTATTCGATCTTAAATTTTGATGAACTTCTTTTTGTTTTCAGCAATTCATGGAAGAAGAAATAAGGAAAAAACTTATGACTGGACCAGTTACAAGAAAAGATCTAATGATAGTCAATATGGGGCCTCACCACCCATCAATGCACGGCGTTCTTCGACTCATTGTTACTTTAGATGGCGAAGATGTTATTGACTGTGAACCAATAATAGGTTATTTGCACAGAGGAATGGAAAAAATTGCGGAAAACCGAACAATTATACAATATTTGCCTTATGTAACACGTTGGGATTATTTAGCTACTATGTTCACAGAAGCAATAACTATAAATGCACCAGAGCAATTAGGAAATATTCAAGTACCTAAAAGGGCTAGCTATATCCGAGTTATTATGTTGGAGTTAAGTCGTATAGCTTCTCATTTATTATGGCTTGGACCTTTTATGGCGGATATTGGCGCACAAACCCCCTTCTTCTACATTTTCAGAGAAAGAGAATTGATATATGATCTATTCGAAGCTGCCACTGGCATGAGAATGATGCATAATTATTTTCGCATCGGAGGAGTAGCTGCCGATCTACCTTATGGCTGGATAGATAAATGTTTGGATTTTTGTGAGTATTTTTTAACAGCAATTGCTGAATATCAAAAGCTTATTACGCGAAATCCTATTTTTTTAGAACGAGTTGAGGGGGTAGGCATTATTGGCGGAGAAGAGGCAATAAATTGGGGATTGTCAGGACCAATGTTACGGGCTTCCGGAATACAATGGGATCTTCGTAAAGTTGACAATTATGAATGTTATGAAGAATTTGATTGGGAAATTCAATGGCAGAAGGAGGGCGATTCGTTAGCTCGTTATTTAATCCGAATTGGGGAAATGGTGGAATCCGTAAAAATTATTCAGCAAGCTCTAGAAGGAATTCCCGGGGGGCCCTATGAAAATTTGGAAAGCCGGCGCTTTAATAATATAGTAAGAGATCCTGAATGGAATAATTTTGAATATCGATTCATTAGTAAAAAGCCGTCTCCAGCCTTTGAGTTATCTAGACAAGAACTTTATGTAAGAGTAGAGGCCCCAAAGGGCGAATTAGGAATTTATTTGATAGGAGATCAGAGTTCTTTTCCGTGGAGATGGAAAATTCGCCCGCCGGGTTTTATCAATTTACAAATTCTTCCTCAGTTAGTTAAAAGAATGAAATTGGCTGATATTATGACAATACTAGGTAGCATAGATATCATTATGGGAGAAATTGATCGTTGAAATGATAATTGATACAACAGGAGTACAAGCTATTAATTCTTTTTCTATATTGGAATCCTTAAAAGAAGTCTATGGGACTATATGGATGCTTGTACCTATTTTGATTCTTATTTTGGGAATAACAATAGGTGTACTAGTAATTGTATGGTTAGAAAGAGAAATATCCGCAGGGATACAACAACGTATTGGACCTGAGTATGCCGGCCCCTTGGGAATTCTTCAAGCTCTAGCAGATGGAACAAAACTACTTTTCAAAGAGAACCTTCTTCCAGCAAGAGGGGATAGGGGGTTATTTAGTCTTGGACCCTCCATAGCAGTCATATCAATTCTACTAAGTTATTCAGTAATTCCTTTTAGCTATCGACTTATTCTAGTCGATCTCAGTAATGGTGTTTTTCTATGGATCGCCATTTCAAGTATTGCTCCCATTGGACTTCTTATGTCAGGATATGGATCAAATAATAAATATTCCTTTTTAGGTGGTCTACGGGCTGCTGCCCAATCTATTAGTTATGAAATACCATTAACTCTATGTGTGTTAGCAATATCTCTACGTGTGATTCGTTGAGGCATAAATTTTCCACCATTTTTTTTCTTTCGAGAGTTTTCTAAGAATGAACTAAACCAGATAGTTAGATGAGTGAAAGAAAACAGCTTCGAAATTAGCAGTAAAAAGATTGAGTCTCATTTCCTATGTACAAGAATTACGCCAAGGTTAATATAAGCAAATAGAAGCAGTAAAGAAAAACTATTTACCCCAAGACAGGTTGATTTGTTATCATGGCTTGAAGCGGGTTAAACAGATCGATTCTTTGGAGTTCGTGCTATCATTTGTATCTATTACTATACATGACACGAATTGTCGAAGAGATTGAGCAAAACTGAGTGGATGGTTAGGAACACCAAGGTACACAAAGGATTAGTAATAGAGATTTTCTAAGTTATCGGAAAAAATTACACAAAAACGAAATACTAATTGGGGCTTTAAATTAGTAGAAATGAGCAAGTAGTACTCCCCAGAATTCCGATCTAGAGTATGCTACTATCCACCGCTAAAGTGAATGACTATCAGGAACGAAGTAATCCTTTACTTTTTTTGGCAAAAAAGAAATAAAAATAGAAAGAATGTAATTGCAAAATTTTTGATTATTCTTGCTGTCCTATAACCGTATTAAGAATTAAGAGAGCTACACTTAATGTTAATTGATTTTCGTAATCAAAAAGGATAGGGCGAGATATCTATTACTATTTTACTGTTTCTAAAAAGAGTGCTTTATGAAGGTTTAAAATTAAGTCTCAATAAAAAAACCGAATAACAAAAAGTAAAGGATGAGATAAATTCCGAAGCCCTTTAGTATAGCAGACAGAATTCCGTTGGTCTAATTCGGGACCTTTCGATTTCTTTTGACTCTATTTATCCTACAAAAATCTCAAGATTAAATAATATCGAAACAGTCCTTAGATTTATGTGGGACCCTCGAGGAGCCGTATGAGGTGAAAATCTCATGTACGGTTCTGTAATAGCGCTGATAACAGTGATCTTATCGCCGACTATAATTATCTAACAGTTTAAGTACAGTTGATATAGTTGAGACACAGTCCAAATACGGTTTTTGGGGGTGGAATTTGTGGCGTCAACCTATAGGATTTATCGTTTTTATAATTTCTTCTCTAGCTGAATGTGAAAGATTGCCTTTTGATTTACCAGAAGCAGAGGAAGAATTAGTAGCAGGTTATCAAACAGAATATTCGGGTATTAAATTTGGTTTATTTTATGTTGCTTCCTATCTAAATCTACTAGTTTCTTCATTATTTGTAACAGTTCTTTACTTGGGAGGCTGGAATTTCTCTATTCCATACATATTCGTTCCTGACCTTTTTGAAATAAATGCAAGGGATGGAGTCTTTGGAACAACAATTGGTATTTTCATTACACTAGCGAAAACTTTTTTGGTCTTGTTCATTTCTATCACAACAAGATGGACATTACCTAGACTGAGAATGGACCAATTATTAAATCTTGGATGGAAATTTCTTTTACCTATTTCTTTAGGTAATTTATTATTAACAACTTCTTCCCAACTCCTTTCACTATAATATAAGCAAAATTTAATATTTTCTATTCACTAGTAACTAGATTGATAACTTGTCTCCAACAAGAGAAAGAAACAAACAAAAAATTTTTTATCGATATTTAGGATATGTTCCCTATGGTAACTGGGTTCCTGAATTATGGTCAACAAACAGTACGGGCGGCTAGGTACATTGGTCAAGGTTTTTTGATTACCTTATCCCACGCCAATCGTTTACCTGTAACTATTCAATACCCTTATGAAAAATTGATCACATCAGAACGTTTTCGTGGTCGAATCCACTTTGAATTCGATAAATGCATTGCTTGTGAGGTATGTGTTCGTGTATGTCCTATAGATCTACCTGTTGTAGATTGGAAATTGGAAACTGATATTCGAAAGAAACGGTTACTTAATTACAGTATTGATTTCGGAATCTGTATATTTTGTGGTAATTGCGTTGAGTATTGCCCAACAAATTGTTTATCAATGACTGAAGAATATGAGCTTTCTACGTATGATCGTCATGAATTAAATTATAATCAAATTGCTTTAGGCCGTTTACCAATTTCAATAATTGACGATTACACAATTCGAACTATCTTGAATTGGCCTCAATTCAATAAAAAAGAAATACCTTGATTCACGAACTCTATTTTTTTTTATTACTAAGGTTGTTATTTTTAGTTATTTACAAAGAAAAATAACTAAAAATAACAACTATTGATATGATTGGTTCATGAAAATTGAAGATTTACTTGGAATTTTTTTTAATGTAATGGTTTCAACTATATTCGAACTAGCCTTTCAGATAAAGGGTGTGATTAGTCTACTAACCGCACCGACATCAATTCGCATGCATGAGAATTGCATTCAACTAGGTAAATAGATCAACTTAACTTATTTTCTCCTGGTCAGTTCAATAAGATCATGAAAGAGTCCGATTTTTATATCTTTTTTTCATCGAATGGATTTACCTGGACCAATACATGATTTTCTTTTAGTCTTTTTGGGATCAGGTCTTATAGTAGGAGGTCTCGGGGTGATATTATTTACCAATCCAATTTTTTCTGCTTTTTCGTTGGGATTGGTTCTTGTTTGTATATCTTTATTCTATATTCTAGCAAACTCTCAGTTTGTAGCTTCTGCACAACTCCTTATTTACGTAGGGGCTATAAATGTTTTAATCATATTTGCTGTAATGTTCGTCAACGGGTTAGAATATGACAAAAATTTTCGTCTTTGGACTCTTGGGGACGGAATTACTTTGTTAGTTTGTACCAGTATTTTTATTTTATTAATTAGTACTATTCTAAATACGTCCTGGTACGGAATTATTTGGACTACAAAATTAAACCAGATTATAGAACAAGATTTGATAAATAATAGTCAACAAATTGGAATTCATTTATCAACAGATTTTTTTCTACCGTTTGAACTCATTTCTATAATTCTTTTAGTTGCTTTGATAGGTGCAATTGCCATGGCCCGTCAATAAAATTCCAAATCTTGAAAAGTATCGCAAACGTTATTCTGTTTTATCGTATTCATTCAATTCTATTTTAATTTATGTATACTATAATATAAAAAATATAAAATAGAAAAGTCAATCTATTACTAATATCCTTCTTTTCTCTGTATTTTTTTTGTTATATTCGAGTGAATGAAATTCTTGTTCATATTGAAATGAAATAAATCAAGATTGATAAGGAGTTGCTCAATGATGCTCGAACATGTACTTGTTTTGAGTGCCTATTTATTTTCGATCGGTATCTATGGATTAATCACAAGCCGAAATTTAGTTCGAGCTCTTATGTGTCTGGAACTTATATTGAATGCGGTTAATCTAAATTTCGTAACATTTTCTGACTTTTTTGATAGTCGTCAATTGAAAGGAAACATTTTCTCCATTTTTGTTATAGCGATTGCAGCCGCTGAAGCAGCTATTGGGCCGGCTATTGTTTCGGCAATTTATCGTAACAGAAAATCAACTCGTATTAATCAATCGAATTTGTTGAATAAGTAGTATTAGTATTATAATATTATTATTAATTATTATATAAATTTGAATAGTTAGCAATTCAAATTAGATTACTAGATATGTAGAATCTTCAAAAAAGTCATAAATCAAAGTATTTTGTACCTCTTTTCTAAACCGACCCAGAAAAAGTTGATTCGACAAATTCTGGTGAATCATCGATTCGTCTGGTCTTTAAATATATAATTCATTTACATCCGGGTTATACTAGATCGAAAATTAATGAGATTCAAAAAAAGGTATAGATCCAATGTCACATTCCGTAAAGATTTATGATACATGTATAGGATGTACTCAATGTGTCCGAGCCTGCCCCACAGATGTATTAGAAATGATACCTTGGGACGGTTGTAAAGCTAAACAAATAGCTTCCGCCCCAAGAACAGAGGACTGCGTTGGTTGTAAGAGATGCGAATCCGCCTGTCCAACCGATTTTTTGAGTGTTCGGGTTTATTTATGGCATGAAACAACTCGCAGTATGGGTCTAGCTTATTAATACGTTCCAGAAAACTCCACTCGAATCCATTTGATTTTTGTTTACCGACAAAAACCCGCGCTCGAACTGAAACGAAATAAAATATATATATCTTATTTTCGGCTTATTCGAGTACGGGTTTTTTAGTCCAAGTGTATTTTGTCTTTACCACGAATTTTTTTCCTTGGTTAACCTTAATTGTAGTTTTGCCTATATTTGCGGGTTCATTAATTTTCTTTCTCCCTCATAGGGGCAATAAGGTAATTAGATGGTATACTTTGTGTATATGTATTTTAGAATTCCTACTAACAACCTATGTATTTTGTTATCATTTCCAGCCAGACGACCCATTAATACAACTGGCCGAAGATTATAACTGGATTCGCTTTTTTAATTTCCACTGGAGATTGGGAATAGACGGGCTTTCTATAGGACCCGTTTTACTGACGGGATTCATCACGACTTTAGCTACTTTAGCAGCTTGGCCGGTTACTCGGGATTCCCGATTATTCCATTTCTTGATGTTAGCAATGTATAGTGGTCAAATAGGATTATTTTCTTCTCGAGACCTTTTACTTTTTTTTCTAATGTGGGAATTAGAATTAATTCCCGTTTATCTACTTTTATCCATATGGGGAGGAAAGAAACGTCTATACTCAGCTACAAAGTTTATTTTGTACACTGCAGGGGGTTCCATTTTTCTGTTAATGGGAGTTCTGGGTATTGGGTTATATGGTTCTACTGAACCAACATTAAATTTTGAAACGTTAGCTAATCAATCGTATCCTGTGGGATTAGAAATAATATTCTATATTGGATTTCTTATTGCTTTTGCTGTCAAATCGCCGATTATACCTCTACATACATGGTTACCAGATACCCATGGAGAAGCACATTACAGTACTTGTATGCTTTTAGCCGGAATACTATTAAAAATGGGAGCATATGGATTGGTTCGGATCAATATGGAATTATTACCTCACGCTCATTCTATATTTTCTCCTTGGTTGGTGATAGTAGGCACAATACAAATAATCTATGCAGCTTCAGCATCTCTGGGGCAACGTAATTTAAAAAAGAGAATAGCATATTCCTCTGTATCTCATATGGGTTTCATAATTATCGGAATTAGTTCTATAACTGATACGGGATTCAACGGGGCCATTTTACAAATAATCTCTCATGGATTTATTGGTGCTGCGCTTTTTTTTCTAGCAGGAACTAGTTATGATAGAATACGTCTTGTTTATCTCGACGAAATTGGCGGAATAGCCGTTTCAATGCCAAAAATATTCACACTCTTCAGTACTTTTTCTATGGCTTCCCTTGCGTTACCGGGCATGAGTGGTTTTTTTGCCGAATTAATAGTCTTTTTTGGAATAATTACCAGTCAAAAATTTTTTTTAATGTCAAAAGTCCTAATTACTTTTGGCATGGCAATTGGAATGATATTAACTCCTATTTATTTATTATCTATGTTACGCCAAATGTTCTATGGATACAAGTTATTAAATAGTGCAAACTCTTCTTTTTTTGATTCTGGTCCGAGAGAGTTATTTGTTTCACTCGCTATCTTTCTACCAGTAATAGGTATTGGCATTTACCCCGACTTCGTTCTCTCATTATCGGTTGAGAAGGTACAAGCTATCCTATCGAATTTTTTTTATAGATAGTTTTAATTAAAAAAACTTTTTTACGTAACGCAAAAAAACGAATTGGAATTTTAATCGGATAGTTTGACGTTTGTGAGAACCATTTGAATCACTATACTACTTGATTGAAATGGTTCTCGACGAGGCCTGCTTCTTTTTATATGTATATGGGATATACCCTGTTCTGTGGTTGTATTCGTCAGGTTAGGTCCTTTCTTCAATTCAATTTTTTAATATAAATGAACCATAACTATGTAATCCTATTCCTAATAGATTGACCCCAAAATAGCATATCCAAATTATAAGAAATCCTATAGAAGCCACAATTGCAGAATTTTCACTTTTCAAATTTATATTTGTTTTAATATGCAAATAAATCGCGAATATGGTCCAAGTAATGAATGCCCACGTTTCCTTTGGGTCCCAATTCCAATATGATCCCCACGCTTCATTAGCCCATACTGCTCCTGAAAGAATACCTATGGTTAAAAAGACAAATCCTAGACTAATAACACGTGAACTCCAATGATCTAATTGTTCAATTAACTGGGACCTATAATAATTCCTAAGAGAAAAGAGATAGGTGCCTTGTAAAATCTTGTTTTCTTCATTCGTGGATTGGATCTTCCCAAAGAACAAAGACTCGTTTAATAAAAGTTTTCTTTTACCAAAGGGACTTATAGTGTTTTGAAATGTAATGACTAGAAGAGCTACTGATAATAATGATCCACATAAAAGGGCTGCATAAGCCAATATCATCATACTTACATGCATCATTAACCACTGGGATTGGAGAGCAGGTACTAAAATCGT